TAGATTCCTCAGAAGATTTGAAACCCAGATTGGTAATTACCAATGGTAATTACCAATCGGTGACATTCCTATTTCCATCGATTTGCTATTAAAAACTAATAGCAAATGATATTGAGTCGATTCGAGACAAGTGTTCGAATCTATTATAATATAAACATAATATGCCCAACGGACTTTTTTTAGATCTTGGAAAAGGAAAATACCTTCTCAGTATTATGAATAGAATATCATAAAGTTTTAAATGTTAGCCATGATGTCATTTATCAATATTTTTTAAGCAGGATTGAACTTGTTTAGTATATATTTGAGGCTATCAGAAAATACTTAATATAAGTCTACTTTCATAGAACTAGTAGCTTTTTTTATACTTAAAAAAAATCAAGTACAAATCAAAAGATATCTCATTATTTATTTTATTAGAATTGAAGATAGAAAAGAGAATTTGAAATGTATTTTTTGTGTTTTAACTTATCTTGTTCTTTCTTTCTATCACTCTTTCTTTTAGCTTTTAGAAAAATCTTTTTATTAATTATTAATATTAAAATATTATGAATCAGTATTAAATTTTATAATTATCAATACTTATTATATTAATCAAATAATATTTTGTAAGAATATATGGATATAGTTATCTATTCATATCTATTCATCTGCATATTGTATCTTTTTTAGTAATTGACAACAAAGATAGATTAAGTCACGCTATATCATAATTTTTTTTTTTTGATACCATAGATAGATACATTTTCCTTCACGAAAATCCATATAGTCAAATTCTTTATCCTGTAACTTGTCATCTGTGTCTAAGAAAGTTGGCTTTTTTTACATTGTCAAAAATTTTGAATTATTTGACAAATTTTTTTTCGTCAAGGATCAGGTTTTTGATAAAATCAAAAAAAGGCTCAACTGGGACATTGACATTTGTTGCTTGTTCCGAGGGCGATAAATTGTGTGGACTTATCAATCCCCATATCTTTTCGGGGATAAGCTTTTTGACGAAATCAAAAAAAGACTGAATTGGGTCCTTTTTTTTATGTAAGGGCGGTATGTTGTGCGCACTTTTAAATCTCCATATCTTTTCGTTTAGTTCATACTCGAGATGAACTATGTACATAATATCCGCGTTTTCTTTATAAGTTCTCGTTCTCCATATTAAATCCATCTCCGTTCTGGAAAGAGTGGAGAAGTAATTCTCCATAATTATTGAGAGATAATATACTAGAGCATCAATAAGGGTATCTAAAGGTACAGTACCCGGTTTATAGAGAGTACCTTTTCTCTTATGAATGCGTTGGCAAAACTCTTCATGCTCTTCCGAACTCATAGTATAAAACTCTTCGACATGGGCTCTCATCTCTTCAAGACACATGTCTATTGCACGTCGTGCAGATAAAGTGATTTCCGTAATGGGTTTCATAGAATAAATTTTTACTTTTTTTTCTTTATAAAAAATTAAAAAAAAAAATATCTCAATAATAATAATATTATATATTATTTATATCAATTTTTCAATAGCAACTATATTGAAAAAAATAAATATACCATAAAAAAATAGAATCAAAAATAGAAAAAAATTTTAATAATATCAAATTCTACATTTCATATTCTTCAATAGATTTCAATAGATAAAAAAAGGATTTCCAGTGATAGATCCCAAATTTTAGTTTAGGTCAAATTGGAACCATTAACTAGTTAGATATGATTTTCATATTAGGTGTTTCATAAACCAACCTTAGCTTGAGAGTAGACCTTAGTTTATTGAATTAGGTGATGAAGAATTTCATACTAGAAACAGAAAAACCGAATCTTTTTGAAATAAAAAATAGAAAAAGTGTACATGTAGAGATATATTTGATCTGAACATCCAATGAAGCAAGGAGCTCCGATTTACTTTAAATTTAAATAATTATGAAGTAAAAAGAAATTTTACTCTTCTCGTAGACCGATTACATTACTATCTGAATTGAAGGAATTCTTCAACTAAGCTCTTTTCGTTAAATTATTGTCGTTAGAATTTAGCATAGAATAGTTCATGAATGAATTATCAAATCAAAAAATTATACGCAATATTAACATAATAATAGGAAATTTTAGATCAAGTCATAAAAAAATAAAATAAAAAATATGATCAAAAACATGATAAAAATATGATGACAAAAATGATCAAAAAAGAAAGAATAAAGTAAAATAATATAAAAGTCTATTGACAGTAAAAAAATACATATTATAATTTGAGTACTGACTGATGACGACGTGTGGGCAGATTTGCCCCCATCGTCTAGTGGTTAGGACATCTCTCTTTCAAGGAGGTAGCGGGGATTCGATTTCCCCTGGGGGTAAGATAAAAAGTTGGTAAGGTGATAATTAATCAATAAACCTAAGATTAATTTAATTCTCCCGGGTTTATTAAGAAACATAGGATTAATTCTTCGTTAAACCTAGAATTAATCCTTCCACCCAGGGTCGATGCCCGAGCGGTTAATGGGGACGGACTGTAAATTCGTTGGCAATATGTCTACGCTGGTTCAAATCCAGCTCGGCCCAAAAATGCTACTATATATAAAATATATATGTTATATATATATATATGATTTAACAGAATTATTATATTTAATAATTGAGATTTCCTTTTAATTAATATTAATTAATATTTAATTAAGAACTTTAAATAAAAGGAAATATTTAACCATTCATTAAATTAATGGGAAGAGTTCGTGTATTTATGCATATATTCTATATGCATTCTTATCAATTTTTTCTTTATAAGAATTGAGATTCATGAAAGTTTTTGAAGTTTCAATCAGTAAATTATTACTGAAATTGAATAAAGTCTCATAAAAAAAAAAAAGAGTTTATTGTTCTTAAAGAGCAGATAAATTATCTTTTTTATTGAATAAAACAATAAGAGATTACTTGTAGTCTATCTCACTCTGACTAGAGTCAATATCATATATTGATATAATATATCAAAAAAATATCATTTTTAACTTTCGTATAGCTGAATTGGATGATATTCATATTACCTTTATGAATATCTATACCATAGACCTTGCTTTGCTGGGATTGTAGTTCAATTGGTCAGAGCACCGCCCTGTCAAGGCGGAAGCTGCGGGTTCGAGTCCCGTCAGTCCCGAACTAGAATCTGAAATATTCATCCATTTTTCTTTTTTTTCATGTAAAAAGGGAGGCAGAAAACAAAGAAAATCTCAATTTTCATAATCATTAAAATGATATTTTATTAGACTGAATATCTCTTTTGTTTTCGTTTTACATTTATCATCCAGATAAATATGGATGCATAAATCTCATTTTTTTTTGACTACTATCTATTTATTGATAAGATATAGATTTCTAATATTTTGATTCGTAGAATCAAAAGTTTTACTATATTCATTCAGTCTTTTATTTATACCATCGACCCTCGTCATACTTTTTTTTTTACTGTTCTTGATCAATGAAATAATGCTATTTTCCAAGTTTATATTTTTTTTTATAAATAAAAAGTTTTATTCTTTTGTTTATTAATAAATAATAAACTTTGTATAATTACCTTAACAAACAAAGTACTCTTCATATTAAAGTACACCTTTTTTAGTTTCGATTTTTGTTTATACTTAATATTCTCGTTTATACTTAATATTCTCATTCAAATAGCAGACTTAATTTGGAATATATGCATTCCATTGCAAATCCGAAAAAGGAGAGACTTACTAAAAAAAAGATAAGATGCAGAAATGAACCTTTTCAGTTAATTTCTTAGAATATTTGATTTTTTTATCTTCTCTTTTTCTCATCATACTTCTAGTCTTAGTTTGGGTGACAAACCTATAAAATTTCAGTCATATAAAAATCCTTAATTGCATTAAATTTTAAAATATAAGAAAAATTAAGGATAATTTGATTAAGATAAGGAAGACAGACAGTAGGCAGATAGCAAGCTATAAGAAACAAAAAGTGGAAAAGGACTAATCCAATAAAAAAAACCCATTACCAAACTAGTATGGGTATATGTTATACTATATAATTTCCTTGATTTATTCAAAAAAAGGATCTGATGCAATATAATATTATCAGGATGTAAACCATCCTATTGAATTTCATTTATTTAAAGGAGTTCAATATCTCCTTTCTATGGGATTATATCCCGAGTTATTGCGAAAAAAAGAAAAAAGAAAAATGAGATTATGGAAGTAAATATTCTCGCATTTATTGCTACTGCACTGTTCATTCTAGTTCCTACAGCTTTTTTACTTATTATCTACGTAAAAACAGTCAGTCAAAATGATTAATTTGATTTAAACTTGAATTAGAAATTCTTATTAAGAATTAAAGAAATAAAAGAAAGTTATTAAAAAAAAAAAAATCCCAAGTGTTAACTAAAACGAACGATCTACTGCGGTAGAATATACTTCTTTCTATCGCAGTAGAAAGTTTTTCTATTTTTTTCTATTATAGATTATCTTGTGAAAGAAAGACAAGCTTTTATTGAATAAAGCTTTGCAAGATCATTGATGTAAAAAGATCAAAGAAAAAATTGATTGATATAATTCGATTACTCGAATTATTTCTCAAAAAATTTTTCTAATTAAAGTCCACTCCTTCCCCATACTACAAGGGAAAGTGAAAATGTAAAGACTACCATTAAAGCAGCCCAAGCAAAACTTACTAAATCCATGTAATTTGTGTCTCCTATTTCTATGAAGTAATTATTCCATTATTGATCAATAATAATAATACAATTATTAGTGAAGAGTCAAAATACGATTCTGATTTATAAGGCTATTAATAAATCAATTAAAAAAATAGAAAGTACTTAGCACTTAGCTTAATTTTAGGTAGAATCTCTCGTAGAAAGTATTAAAAATCGGACATACAAATTCTTTTTTTTTCAAAAAAAAATATTCAAATGTATTATCAAGATACATAAATAATAAATTATTGTATATTTTAATAATTTTATATTTAATCTAAACTTACTGTCTTTCTTTCTATGAGAGAAAAATTGAGGAGCTGTCACTACAAATTTTAAACCTAATTCCTTTATTTTTTTAAATTCCACTGGACAAGTTTTTCTATTTTCTCGAACTAGGAACTAGAGAAATCCAGTATCAAGAAATTCTTTGTCTCTAATTATACAGAACAAAAATTTGTCAAATTTTATTAGTAGGATATAGAAAAAAGAAAAAAAAATTTTAAGTATCTTGTTAAAAAGGCGACACCCAGATTTGAACTGGGGATAAAGGATTTGCAGTCCCTTGCCTTACCGCTTGGCCATGTCGCCAAATCTAATTCAAAATCGAGAAAAATGATTCAATTCTTTTTTTTTTCCTATTTATTTTGCTTATCCTTTGGAAAAGGATAAGGGGTTTTTTTTTTTTTATTGGATTCTTTTAATTGATATATTAAATTCTTTTTCAAAATATATAGATACATTAATAGATTTCAATAGATAAAAAAAGGATTTCCAGTGATAGATCCCAAAATTTAGATCAAATTGGAACCATTAACTAGAATTTTAATTTTATTTTTCATTTTAATAATTCTTGATTTCATTTTGGATTTTTTTTATCTTAAATTCTTAAAATTACTGTTTTAGTATATTAATATAAATTACTTGAAAAAGTCAAATTTTTTTTTTCAATTAGGATTTATAATAAAATTTTCACTTATATGTATATGTAAACCCCAGAACATTAAAAATTACACAGATTATAATGCATTTTCTCTCTTATTCTTATATATAATATTTCTAGTTAGAACGAATTTTGCTTTTATTTTAGACTGCATCAAAATACATTTATATACTACATATACACTTTTTCTATTTCTTATTTCAAAAAGATTCGGTTTTTCCGTTCCTAGTATGAAATTCTGCATCACCTAATTCAATAAACTATGGTCTACTCTCAAGCTAAGGTTGGTTTATGAAACCTAATATGAAAATCATATCTAACTAGTTAATGGTTCCAATTTGATCTAAATTTGGGATCTATCACTGGAAATCCTTTTTTTATCTATTGAAATCTATTGAAGAATCTGAAATGTAGAATTTGATATTATTAAAATTTTTTTCTATTTTTGATTCTCTTTTTTTATGGCATTTTGATTCTTTTCAATATAGTTGCTATTGACAAACTAATATATTATAATAATATATGTATATATTATGAATATTATTGATAATAGATTGTTGAAATCTATTTAAGAATATGAAATTTATAATTATCAAAAATTTTTCTATTTTTGATTCTTTTCTTTGATTCTTTTCAATATAGTTGCTATTGACAAATTAATGTAATATTATTATATATAATATTATGATTGACAATAAATTCTTGAAATCTGTTTTAAGAATATGAAATGTATAACTTGATATTATCAAAATTTTTTTCTATTTTTGATTCTCTTTTTTATTTAGTTTTTTTTATTTGTCAAAAACTATCCTTGACAAATAGGATTTATTTATTATATACATATATATATCTAACTTTATATTTTTTAGAAACAAAAAGGAAAAATTCAGTTGAAGTTGAAAAATAACTTATATATATATAACCTTTTTTTTATAAAAAAAAGGAGAAATTCTCTGAAATGTAATATAGAAGAATTAAACGACATTTTAAAAATCTTGGTTATTCTTAAATAACCATATTATGGATTATGGTTATAGATCCATTCGATTTTATATTAGAAGAATGCAGGCCATCCTATTTCAAATCTTAATAATTAGGGATATATGTGGCGGAGTAGAGCAGTTTGGTAGCTCGCGAGGCTCATAACCTCGAAGCCACGGGTTCAAATCCCGTCTCCGCACCAATGTTTTGTTTTTTTGAACCAAAACATTGGTAAGGCGATGATCATCGAGCTCTGGTACGATAGCTCTGGTATTTTAGATGATCATCTGCTTTGGTACGATAGCTCTGGTATTTCATCTGAATTAAAATTTAAAAAATTCAAATTAAAATATAAAAAAATAAAAAAGATTTAAACAAATCAAAATATCCTAAAAAAGAGTAAACATATATATATTTTTTTTTATATATTTTTTTTTTAATTTTATTGATAAAAAAAGTATTGCTTTATATTTTTTTTTTATTCAAAAAAAAAAAAGAATAAATTCAAGTATGGAGAGAAATTCTTGCAATGAATCCTCGTTTGATCTATTGAATCAGTACTTTTTTTATTTATTGCCCTACTGGGTGTTTCTGCATTATATGCAGAATTTTGTTGAAAATTTAGTAAAGATTGAAACTCTGATAACACAGTTCGGTGTTATCATTGTACCAATTTTGTTAGATGAAAATTCATCATTATCGGAAAACTCGGAGTGCAAGCCAGATGAGGACTCTTTAAACAGAGTTTATTCTAATCATCATATAAATTCTTGGGATGAAGCATCATATGATGAATTAAAAACGGAAGACTCATTATTATCGGAAAACTTTGAGTTTAAGTCAGACGAGGAGGACTCTTTGTCAGAATTAGAGGAGTTAGAGGATTTAGTTGATAATGAGTATGAGGACTTTTTCTTAAATTTTGAGTTGGAATATTATTCCAATGAGGCTTTAAGAGAGCATTTTTATCCCCTTCTTTACCAGATTGAGCGGTTCATAAAATACTATGAAGAAACTAAAACTCTTAATGTAATAGGTGTTCTCAATTTACTAGAAGAAATAAAAAAGAGTGTTAATTATTTCAAACCGTCAATCGACGATCCTTCAGAGGAGTTGGACCCATTGTACTTTTGGGATTATAAGTGGTTTGAGATGCAATACTTCAAGGGGGATCTAACTTCATCAGAGGAGTTGGACCCATCGTATTCACTCCCTTTGTCGGAATCCGAGTGGGAAGAGAGGGATTCGCAAATTAAAAAGCTCCCTCCGAACTATCGTTGCGAATTGATTTCTTACTGGGTTTGGGATTTTATATTTTCGAATAAAATATCCCGAAGTCCAAATACCTACCTTTCGGGGCCAAAGGTGATCAAATTTCTCAAAAAAATTTCTGAGGTATTGGGTAGTATAGGAATCAATTTTTATCCAAATTAAATCCTTTGATTTGGATAGAATAAAAAAATAGTAATGGACATACATGGAGTTCATTAAAATTTCATGTGATTTATCAAACAGAATACAAATTCCATCATTACTAGATTGATCTATAGATAGGGATCGTCGATAAAAAATGATAAACTTAAGGGATTTTTTTCGATAAAAAGTAAGTAAGCTTCAGATTAAGATGATTTGGAATGAAAATAGGGAAATGTCAACAATACCAGGGTTTAATCAGATACAATTTGAGGGCTTTTGCAGATTTATTACTAAAGGCTTGAAGGAAGAATTTGATAAGTTTCCAGAAAAAAAAATGAAAGATATAGATCAAAATATGGAATTGATATTTTTTGTGGAAAGATATCAATTGGTAGAACCCTTGATAAAAGAAAGAGATGCTTTTTATGAATCACTTACATATTCTGCAAGATTATATGTACCCGCGGGATTAATTCGAAAAACCAGTATAAAAATGCAAAAACAAACCGTTTTTATAGGAAACATTCCTTTAATGAGTTCCCAAGGAACTTTTATAATAAATGGAATATATAGGACTGTAATTAATCAAATATTACAAAACCCTGGTATTTATTATCGTTCAAGATTGGACCGTGAAGGAATTTCTGTCTATACCGCCACTATAATATCAGATTGCGGAGGAAGGATAAAGTTAGAAATGGATACAAAAGCAAGGATATGGGTGCGTGTGAGTAGGAAACAAAAGATATCGATTCTAGTTCTATTATTAGCTATGGGTTCGAATCTGAAAGAGATTCTAGATAATGTTCGTTACCCTGAGATTTTATTGTCTTTCGCGAATGATAAGAAAGAACTAAAAAAGATTAGTTCAAAAGAAAATGCTCTTTTGGAGTTTCACAAAAAGTTTTTTTCTAAAGAAGAGAAGGAACAGGAAGATATTGTATCTTCCGAGTCCTTATGTGAGTACTTACAAAAGGACTTTTTAGAAAAATTTTATAAAAAAAAATGCGAACTAGGAAAAATTGGTCGACGAAATATTAATCGGAGACTAAATCTCGATATATCTCAGGACAATATATTTTTGTTACCAAAAGATATATTGGCTGCTGCCGATCATTTGATTGAAATGAAATGGGAAATGGGTACACTTGATGATATGAATCACTTGAAGAATAAACGTATTCGTTCTGTAGGAGATCTCTTACAGGATCAATTTAGATTGGCTCTCTCTCTTTTAGAAAAGGCAGTTCGGAATACTATATCTGTAGCAATCTCTCGTAATAAATGGATACGAAGTCCTCAAATTTTGGTAACTTCAACTTCATTCAAAACTACTTATGAATCGTTTTTTGGCCTTCACCCCTTATCGCAACTTTCAGATCAAACTAATCCATTAGCACAAGTAGCTCATGGTCGAAAATGGAGTTTTTTGGGTCCTAGAGGACTGACAAGTCGGACTGCTAGTATTCAGATACGAGATATCCATCCTAGCTACTATGGACGTATTTGTCCAATTGATACATCTGAAGGTACTAATGTTGGACTTATTGGATCCTTAGCTATTTATGCACGGATTGGTCATTGGGAATCTATAGAAAGTCCGTTTTATAAAATATCTGAGAAATCAAGAAAAAAAAAAGGACAGATGGTTTATTTATCACCAACAAAAGATGAATATTATATGATAGCAGCAGGAAATTCTTTGGCTTTGAACCAGGGTATTCAAGAAGAAGAGGTTGTTCCCGCTCGATACCGTCAAGAATTCCTAACTATTGCGTGGGAACAGATTCATCTTAGAAGCATTTCTCCCTTCCACTATTTTTCTATTGGAGCTTCTCTTATTCCTTTTATTGAGCATAATGACGCGAATCGAGCTTTAATGAGTTCTAATATGCAACGCCAAGCAGTTCCGCTTTCTAAGTCAGAGAAGTGTATTGTTGGAACTGGTCTAGAAGGCCAAACGGTTGTAGATTCGGGGTTTTCAGTTATAGCTGAGCATCAGGGAAAGGTCCTTTATACTGATAATCAAAAGATCCTTTTTTCAAGGAATGGGAATACTGAAAGTATTCCTTTAGTTAAGTATCAAGGTTCTAACAAAAAAACTTTAATCCATCAAAAACCCCGGGTTCAGGGAGGTCAATTCGTTAAAAAAGGTCAAATTTTGGCGGACGGTGCCGCTACAGTTGATGGGGAACTCGCTTTAGGAAAAAACATATTAGTAGCTTATATGCCATGGGAGGGTTATAATTTTGAAGATGCAGTACTAATTAGCGAACGTCTGATATATGAAGATATTTTTACTTCTTTTTCTATTCGGAGATATGAAATTAAGACTTATATGACAAATCAAGGCCCTGAAAGAATCACTAAGGGAATACCTCATCTCGAGACTCATTTTCTCCGCAATTTGGATAGGAATGGGATTGTGATGTTGGGATCTTGGGTAAAAACAGGTGATATTCTTGTAGGTAAATTAACGCCAAGAGAGGATGAACCCTTTCCAGAGGACAGATTATTAGAGGCTTTGCTTGGGATAGATTTATCCAGTACAAAAGAAACTTCTCTAAGAGTACCTATAGGTGGAAAAGGTCTGGTTATTGATGTGAAATGGATTGAGATGAACGATTCCAGTGATTTTTTAGAGATGGTTTCTGTATATATTTTACAGAAACGTCAAATCAAAGTAGGTGATAAAGTAGCTGGAAGACATGGAAATAAAGGTATCATTTCCAAGATTTTGTCTAGACAAGATATGCCCTATTTGCAAAATGGAACACCTGTTGATATGGTCTTCAATCCCTTGGGAGTACCTTCACGAATGAATGTGGGACAGATATTTGAATGCTCACTTGGATTAGCAGGGGATCTGCTAAAGAGACATTATCGAATAACACCCTTTGATGAAAGATATGAGCAAGAGGCTTCGAGAAAACTAGTGTTTTCTGAATTATATGAAGCTAGTAAACAAACAAAAAATCCATGGGTATTTGAGCCCGAATATCCTGGAAAAAGCAGAATATTTGATGGAAGAACAGGAAATCCTTTTGAACAACCTATTCTAGTAGGAAAGTCCTATATCTTAAAATTAATTCATCAAGTGGATGATAAAATCCATGGACGCTCTACTGGACCTTACACACTTGTTACACAACAACCTCTTAGAGGAAGAGCCAACCAAGGAGGACAACGGGTAGGAGAAATGGAAGTTTGGGCTCTCGAAGGATTTGGTGTTGCTCATATTTTACAAGAAATCCTTACTTATAAATCTGATCATATTAGAGCTCGTAAAGAAATATTAAATACTATGCTTATTGGAGGAAGAGCACCTAACCCTGAGGATGATTTTCCAGAAACTTTTCGAGTACTCGTTCGAGAACTACGATCTTTGGCTCTAGAACTGAATTATTTCCTTGTATCTGAAAAGAACTTCCAGATTCATAGGAAGGAAGTGTGATCTTAATTAATCATTATTTCAATCTTATTTTATGATTGACCAGTATAAACATCAAAAACTTCAAATTGGACCAGTTTCTCCTCAACAAATAAAGGCTTGGGCGACCAAAATCCTACCTAATGGGGAAAAAATAGTTGGAGAGGTAACAAAAAATGAGACTTTTCATTATAAAAGCAATAAACCAGAAAAAAATGGATTGTTTTGCGAAAGAATCTTTGGACCCATAAAAAGTGGATTTTGTGGGTGTGGAAAGTATCGAGAGATTGGGGCTGAAAAAGAAAACCCAAAATTTTGTCAACAATGCGGAGTAGAATTTGGTAATTCTCGGATACGAAGATATCAAATGGGATACATCAAACTCGCATGTGCAGTGACTCATGTGTGGTATTTAAAAGGTCGTCCTAGTTATATCGCAAATCTTTTAGATAAATCCCTTAAGGAATTAAAAAGTCTAGTATATTGCGGTGTGTGATTTGATCAAAATTCTCATTTGACAGGTTCGAATTGAGAAACTGTCATCCCATTCGATCCAATTGGGATGCCCTAGCTCTGACATGTGTTTTGGAAGAAATAACATGAAACTTAGGATTTTTGGTATATTTTATACTTTCAATTTAAAGGGGAATTAATCCATGGTCGATTCTATAATAGATAAACCTAGTTATACCTTGTGAAAATATTTTTTCATGATATTTATCATTCCATTTAGATAGAAAAATATTTTGCTTAAGCAATTAAATATAGTATGGTTACAGAAGTTTATCCATCGCATATATGCTTCAAGTAAGGCATAACCGTCGAGGTGACTAGTGACCTAAAAGATTAAGTAGAATGAGATATAGACAAATAAATCCCGTATGAATTCAAAAATCAGAAATCTTTAAGAGAATTCATCAGGGAAATAGACTACTCAATAATTTGACATTCTCATTTTAAGCGATTCATTTATCAAATTCAAGTAACATAAGAATGAATCCATGAGAAATTAGTTTTAATTGGGAACTTGAGTAAAGAGTAGTTCTTTTTCAGTTTTTATCTAAAAAAAGAAAGAACTTTTTTTTAACTACTTGAGCCGGATGAGAGGAAACCTTCACGTCCGATTTGAAAGGGGGGAATCCTTTAGGAACCTATCTCGATTGTTCTTTTGCTAGGCCCACAGCTAAAAAACCAACTTTCTTACGATTACGAGGTTCATTCGAAGATGAAATCCAATCCTGGAAATATAGCATTCCGCTTTTTTTTAATACCCGAGGCTTCGAGAAATTTCGAAATCGAGAAATTGTAACAGGAGCTGATGCTATTAGAGAGCAATTAGCTGATTTAGATTTGCGAATTCTTATCGAGAATTCATTAGTAGAATGGAAAGGGTTAGCAGTCCTGAAACCTACTGGAGATAAATGGGAAGATAGAAAAATTCAAATAAGAAAGAATTTTTTGGTTAGACGTATGGAATTAGCTAAACGTTTTCTTCAAACAAATATAGAACCTGAATGGATGGTTTTGTACTTATTACCAGTTCTTCCTCCCGAATTGAGACCCATTATTCAGATAGAAGGGGGTAAGCTAATAAGTTCGGATATTAATGAGCTCTATAAAAGAGTTATTGAGAAGAATAGTCTTCTTAGCAATTTATTAAGTATATCTTCATTTATATCTTCGGACAGAGATGTTGTTGTTATAAATTCTCAGGCAAAATTATTACAAGAAGCTGTGGATATACTTCTTCATATGGGGGTCCGCGGACAACTGAGGTCAGATGGTTTTACTAAAGATAAAGATTACAAATCTTTTTCAGATATACTTGGAGGGAAAGAAGGAAGATTTCGTGAAACTTTGCTTGGTAGACGAGTTGATTATTCAGGGCGTTCTGTCATTGTTGTGGGTCCTTCTCTTTCATTATATCAATGTGGATTACCTCGAGAAATGGCAATAGAGCTTTTCCAAGCATTTCTAATCCGCCATCTAATTAGGAAACATTTCGCTTCTAACATAGCGACTGCTAAAAGGCTGATTCAGGAGCGGGAAAAAGAACCTATTGTATGGGAAACACTTAAAGAAGTTATGGAGGGGCATCCTATATTATTGAATAGAGCACCCACTCTGCATAGATTAGGCATATTGGCTTTCCAACCCATTTTAGTAGAGGATCGTGCTATTTATTTACACCCATTAGTTTGTAAGGGTTTTAATGCAGACTTTGATGGAGATCAAATGGCTGTTCATTTACCTCTATCTTTGGAGGCTCAAGCGGAAGCTCGTTTACTTATGTTTTCTCATATAAATCTGTTATCTCCAGCTATTGGAGATCCTATTTGTGTACCAACTCAAGATATGCTTATCGGACTCTATGTATTAACCATGGGAATTCGTGAAGGGATTTGTACAAATAGGTATAATTTACCTAATTGCAGAAACTATCAAAATGACCCAATTGACAATAAAAACTTTAAATATAAAAAAAAAAAAGAACTTTATTTTTCTAGCTCATATGAAGCACTTGGAGCTTATCGGCAAAAAAGAATAAGTTTAGATAGTCCTCTGTGGCTCCGATGGAATTTAGATAAAGGTGTTGTTGGATCAAGCGAAGTTCCTATTGAAGTTCAATATGAATCTTTGAGTACTTCTCATGATATTTATGGGCATTATCTAATAATAAGAAGTACAAAAGATGAAATCCGTTGTATATACATTCGAACCACTCTTGGTCATATTTCTTTTTATCGAGAAATAGAAGAAGCCATACAAGGGTTTAGTGAAATCTGGGTTTAGTCGAATCCGGTATATTCATACACTATTTAAACTCTAAAATTAGATTAGATGATGTCCCGGACAGCAAAATTCGGGTTTTTCCAATTTCATTAATATCATTTTTTCTGAATTTCTGCATAAATAGAAATCAAGACTAAGATAAAAGAAATTCTATCTTCGAACCACTGACTCATGTCTATTGTCGAATCCTACTCAGCAGAATATAGAAGAGGTTTTTATGAAAGAACAAGCCTTTTACAATAGAGTCTTAAATGGAACTGCTATGAAACGACTTATTAGCAGATTAATAGTTCATTTTGGAATGGCATATACATCCCATATCCTAGATCAACTAAAGACTTTAGGTTTCCATCAAGCCACTACTACATCTATCTCATTAGGAATTGATGATCTTTTAACAATATCATCCAAACCTTGGTTAGTTCAAGATGCTGAACAACAGAATTCTATTTTGGAGAAACACCATCATTTTGGAAATGTACATGCAGTAGAAAAATTACGTCAATCTATTGAAATATGGTATGCTACAAGTGAATATTTGAGACAAGAAATGAATCCAAACTTTCGGATGACTGATCCTTCTAATCCAGTCTATTTAATGTCTTTTTCGGGAGCTAGGGGAAATGCATCTCAGATACACCAATTAGTGGGTATGAGAGGATTAATGTCAGATCCCCAAGGACAAATGATTGATTTACCCATTCAAAGCAATTTACACGAGGGACTCTCTTTGACCGAATATATAATTTCTTGTTATGGAGCTCGCAAAGGAGTTGTAGATACTGCTATACGAACAGCAGATGCTGGATATCTTACTCGTAGACTTGTTGAAGTAGTTCAACACATTATTGTACGTAAAAGAGACTGTGGTACTATTCAAGGTATTTCAGTCAGTCCTCAAAATGGGATGACAGAAACTTTTTTGGTCCAAACACTAATCGGTCGTGTATTAGCAGATGATATCTATATTGGTTTACGATGCATTGCTACTCGAAATCAAGATATTGGGATTGGACTGGTCAATCGATTTATAACCTTTCAAACAAAATCAATATATATTAGAAGTCCTTTCACTTGCAGAAGTACATCTTGGATCTGTCAATTGTGTTATGGTCGGAGTCCCACTCATGGTGATTTGGTTGATTTAGGAGAAGCTGTAGGTATTATTGCGGGTCAATCGATTGGGGAACCAGGAATTCAGCTCACATTAAGAACTTTTCATACTGGTGGAGTATTCACAGGTGGTACTGCCCAATATGTACGAACTCCTTTTCAGGGAAAAATAAAATTCAACGAGGATTTGCTTCATCCTACACGTACCCGTCATGGGCATCCTGCCTTTCTGTGTTCTACAGACTTTTATGTAACTATAGAAAGTCGAGATATCATACATAATATGAGTATCCCTTCGAAAAGTTTGATTTTAGTTCAAAATTATCAATATGTAGAATCAGAACAAGTTATTGCTGAGATTCGTACTGGAATGTCTACTTTTCCTTTGAGAGAAACAGTACAAAAACATATTTTTGCGGAATCAGGGGGAGAACTGCACTGGAGTACCGATATCTACCATAAACCTAAAGATACATATAAAGATACATATAGTAATGTGCATCTATTACCAAAAACAAGCCATTTATGGGTATTAGCAGGAAGTCCTTGCAGATCCGATAGAGTTTCTTTTTCGGTCCACAAGGACCAAGATCAAGTGAATGTTGATTCTTTTTCTATTGAAGAAAGATATATTTCTGACCTCTCAAAAACTAATAATCAATTAAGATATAAATTGTTGGATACTTCTAATAAAGGGGAGATTTTTGAACATTCATGGGCTGATAACATCATATCCAACAATCATTCGAATTTCATATATCCTTCTATTTTGCAAGAGAATTCTTTTTTCTTGGCGAAAAAGCGAAGAAATCGATTTATTATCCCATTAAAATATGATAAAGAACAAGAAAAAGAACTAATATCTTCTTTTGCGATTTCGATGGAAATACCTAGAAACGGTATTTTCCTTCAAAATAATAGTATTCTTGCTTTTTTCGATGATACACGATACAGAAGAGTCAATTCAGGAATTATTCAATATGGGATCATAGAGATAGAGTCGATCATAAAAAAAGAGGATTTGCTTGAGGATCAAGGAATAAAACAATTTCCGGAATACTATACGTTAATTGAGGATAAAGAAATAGAAGAATTTAGCCCGGAATACCAAATGTTGATTGAATATCAAAAATACCAAATGTTGATTGAGTATCAAAAAAAACAAAAATTGAATTCGGAATACCAAATGCTAATAAAAGATCTAGGAATAAAAGAATTTCTGGAAGACGAAGACCAAATTTTAATTGAGGATCAAGAAAGACAAGAATTCAGTCCGGAATATCAAATGTTAATTGAGGATCAAGAAAGACAAGAATTGAGTCCGGAATACCAAATGTTAATTGAGGATCAAGAAAGACAAGAATTCAGTCAGGAATACCAAACGTTAATTGAGGATCAAGGAAAACAAGAATTCAGTCCGGAATACCCAATATTAATTGACGATGAAGAAAGACAAGAATCGAGTCCGGAATATATATACCAAATGTTATTTGAGGATCCAGAAAGACAAGAATTGAGTCCGGAATATCAAAAGTTTCTTGAGGATCAAGAAGGACAAGAATTGAGTCCGGAATATCAAAAGTTAATTGAGGATCAAGAAGGACAAGAATTGAGTCCGGAATATATATATCAAATGTTATTTGAGGATCCAGAAAGACAAGAATTGAGTCCGGAATATCAAAAGTTTCTTGAGGATCAAGAAGGACAAGAATTGAGTCCGGAATATATATACCAAATGTTATTTGAGGATCCAGAAAGACAAGAATTGAGTCCGAAATATAAAATGTTTCTTGAGGATCAAGAAGGACAAGAATTGAGTCCGAAATATCTATACCAAATGTTATTTGAGGATCCAGAAAGACAAGAATTCAGTCCGGAATATCAAAAGTTAATTGAGGATCAAGAAAGACAAGAATTCAGTCCGGAATACCAAATGTTAATTGAGGGTGAAGAAAGACAAGAATTCAGTCCGGAATACCAAATGTTAATAGAGGATCAAGAAAGACAAGAATTGAGTCCGGAATATCAAATGTTAATTGAGGATCAAGAAAGACAAGAATTCAGTCAGGAATACCAAACGTTAATTGAGGATCAAGAAAGACAAGAATTCAGTCAGGAATACCAAATATTAATTGAAGATGAAGAAAGACAAGAATTGAGTCCGGAATACCAAATATTAATTGAGGATCAAGAAAGACAAGAATTGAGCCCGGAAAACCAAAGGAAAATGGATCAGTTTTTTTTCATTCCCGAAGAAGTGCATATCTTACCCAAATCCTCTTCTATAAGGGTTCGGAACAATAGTATTATTGGAATAAATACATGGCTCACTTTAAATAAAAGAAGCCAAGTAGGTGGATTAGTCCAAGTAAAGAAAACAAGAAAATATATTGAATTGAAAATCTTTTCCGGAGATATTCATTTTCCGAGGGAAACAGATAAGATATCCAGGCACAGCGAGATTTTGATACCACGAGAAACAGGAAAAAAAAATTCTAAGAAATTCCAAAAATGGAAAGATTGGATCTATGTTCAAGGGATCACACCTATCAAGAAGAAGTATTTTGTTTCGGTTAGACCTGTAATTACATATGAAATACCTGATGAGATTGATTTAACAACACTTTTTCCTCAGGATCTCTTGCAAGAAAAAGATAATCTCCAACTTAGAGTTGTTAATTATTTCCTTTATGGAGATAGCGAGTCAATTCGAATAATTTGTCTCAAAAGTATTCAATTAGTTCGGACTTGTTTAGTATTGAATTGGCACCAAGAACAAAATAGTTTTATAGAAGAAGAGGTTCATGCTTCATTTGTTGAGATAAAAACAAATTTTTTAATTCGTAATTTCATAAAAATTGAGTTAATTAAACCTTCATATATCGGAAAAAGATATGAAAGAGCAAGTTCAGGATTCATTGCTGATAATAGATTAGATCGTAATAATATCAATCCTTTTTATTCCAAGACGAAGATTCAATCATTTAATCAACATAAAGAAACTAGGGGTACTTTGTTAAATCGAAACAAGGATTACCAATCTTTTATTATTTTGTCATCATCCAATTGTTCTCAAATGCATGGATTCCAAAATAATACTGTGAGAAAAAAAAGGAATCCCTTACTCCTATATATATTTATTTTGGGTCCGCTAGGTACTATTGTATCTAAAATAACGAATTTTTCTATATTTAGTAATTTAATAACTTATAATGAGATCTTATTAAATAAATATTTTTTTTCTAACTATTTTGCTAATTGGTTTGAATTTTTTGATAATTTGAAAGAGGTTTTCTTGTTACTTAACATCTTTTTACTAGATATAGAGAATTCTAAGTTTGATCCATGTGTCATCGTAGGGCCATCTCTTTTCGAACAGACTATCAAAGTATTGATTCAAGTCTATAATACATATAGAATACTTCAGTCTGAAGTAGCTGAATATTGTTTAATAGATGAGAATAGGAGAATTTACAATCCGGATCTACCGATAACTTTTTTTTTGAACCCATTCAATTGGAATTGGTACCCTTTCTTTCACGATGATAGTTGGGAAAAGACATCGACAAAAATAAGTCTTGGACAATTTATTTGCGAAAATTTGTGTCTATTTAAAGACGAATCATATGTCAAAAAATCTGGTCAAATTGTAATTATTAATCTTGATTCCTTAGTTTTAAGATCAGCTAAGCCCTATTTGCTCACTTCAGGTGCAACTATTCATGGTCATTATGGGGAAATTTTTCATAAAGGAGATGTATTGGTTACATTTCTATATGAAAAATCGAGATCTAGCGATATAACGCAAGGTCTTCCAAAAGTCGAAAAATTTTTCGAAGTACGTTCGATTGATTTAATATTGATAAACCTAAAAAGCAAGGTTGAAGGCTGGAACCAACGTATATCAAAAATTCTTGGAGTACCTTGGGTTTTCTTCATTGGAGCTGAGCTAACCATAGCCCAAAGTCGTATTTCTTTGGTTAATGAGATCCAAAAGGTTTATCGATCTCAAGGGGTACATATCCATAATAGACATATCGAAATGATTGTACGTCAAGTAACATCAAAAGTGTTGGTTTCAGAAAATGGAATGTCTAATGTCTTTTTACCTAGAGAGTTAATTGGATTATTACGAGCAGAACGAGCAGGACGTGCTTTGGATGAAGCAATCTTTTATCGGGCAATCTTATTGGGAATAACAAGAGCCTCTCTAAATACTCAAAGTTTCATATCTGAAGCAAGTTTTCAAGAAACCGCTCGAGTTTTAGCAAAAGCTGCTCTGAGAGGTCGTATTGATTGGTTGAAAGGTCTGAAAGAAAATGTTGTTCTGGCAAGAATTCTACCTATTGGTACCGGATTGAAAAAAAGTGTGTATTCTTCAAGACATGATAAGAACTTTGCTTTAGAAAAAAAAATAGAAAATTTATTTGAGTTGGAAATGAGAGATATTATGTTACATCATAAAGAATTATTATGATAAAGAATCATTTTCTTCTGATGTGACAAATAATCTAAATCAAGAGGTAGAGAATACCACCTTTCCTGAATCATTCTTAAATTTAAAAAAAGAAAGCACAAATCCAATAAGCAATGATTTCCCTCAATTAACAGATCAAAGGAATAGCAAAGACCTAAGACCTAACCAAGATAATAGAGATTCTGAAAGAAATCAATAATACAAGAAATCAATAATAATAATATAATAAATCCAAAATATCTATAAAAAAGAGAGGTATAAAAAAGATGAAAAAAAAAAATACTAGTGTCATATAAATCCACAATATCCATAGAGAGAAGAAATACAAAGAAGATGAAAAAAAAAGAAAAAAAATGGCAGTGCCATCCACAATATCCATAGAGAAGAGAAATAAAAAGAAGATGAAAAAAAAGAAAAAAAATGGCAATACTAGAAAAGATAACAACGAAAAAGAACAATTTGTTTATGAGGGAACCGTGGTGGAACCGATCAAAGATATCATGTTCCACGTACGTTTACACCATAATAGTCAAACTGTTCTGGGTTATCTATCTGGCAATATGCGCCGTAATCGTATACGTGTGTTACTAGGGGATAGAGTCAAGATACAAATAAGCGAATTCGATTCAAAAAAAGGAAGAATTTTTTATCGATTTCCTCCTCTATCAAAGCAGGCTAGGATAGAACAAACTAAGAATGATCATCAAGCGATGGAGAATAGCGCCTCTCCTGAATCATTCTTAAACTTAAAAAAAGAAAGCACAAATCCAATAAGCAACGATTCCCCTGAATCAACAGATCAAAGGAATAGCAAAGACCTAACCAAGATAATAAGAATTCTGAAAGAAATCAATAATATAACAAATCCAAAATATCCATAAAAAAGAGAGGTAGAAAAAAGATGAAAAAAAAATAAGAAATAGAAAAATTCAAGAATAGAAAAAAAGCAAGAATCATGGTTGGGAGGGAAAGTTTATAGTAGGAAAAATTATAGGAATCGATATTTGATATATTGGAGTAGTTCGTTTTGTTATTGATTTGCCCTAGTGGAGAAAAGAATAACTGAGAGATTGGAAGATTTATCCCGATCAGAACACCAAAAATGCCTGTGATTCGTTCTGAGAAGACAGTTTTTGTTACTTTATCTGAACTACTTCAGGAAGAAAGAATCCTATTTCTATGCAGAAATATAGAATTTCCTTTTGTGAATGAGCTTATTCCTTTCATACTATTAATGGATCTTGAAGAGGAAAGTGATAATAAACTATATAAAGGGGGGCACTATCAACAATGGCCCTTTATGATACTATGCAATTTTAGGTTCTGACGTGTCCACAATGAATCTAGGATTAGCTGCATCAGCGACGGCATCTTTGATTCTGGTCGGAGGAGTAAACGGGTAACACTATTCCCTCTCGCTAGGATTAGGAATCACCAACCTTCGACTGGCTCTTTTTGTGGAAATGCAGACGAAATCTTTGTGGAAGCAGAAGAAATGTGTGAATTTCGTAACGCAATTGCGGAGATTTATGCACAAAAAACTGGTCAACCTATAAATGTTATACAGAATGATCTGGAAAGAGATACTTTTATGTCCGCAAAAGAAGCTCAAGATTATCATATTATCGATTGCATAACAGTTCCAAAAAATTAGAAAATATAATCCGATCTGAGTTCTTTTTCTCAATTGATAGGAGAATAGGATATCATTCAATTTTTTTTATCCTATACAAGAACTTTTTGTTTTTGTATAGGATACATCAAAATTTTTTGGTATCCTAAAAATAGGATACTCAAATTGGTCAATAAAAAAAAAAAGAAAACAAATTCATTTCTTACTTTAACTATTTTTTTTTTACTAAATCTGATTATTTCTTTTTTGATCATTCGAATCAGAGTCAATCAAATAAGTTAAAAAAAAAAAATTTTAGAATTTTTGTTATGTATCAATGGTGAATTACCGGTAGAAGGTTCCATCGGAACAATTATTAAAGGCACCTCGCTTAAAAAAAAAAAGGAAATGGGAGAGAAAATGACAAGAAGATATTGGAACATAAATTTGGAAGAGATGATTGAAGCAAGAGTTCATTTAGGTAATAATAAAAAAAGATGGAATCCTAAAATAACTCCTTATATTCTTGCAAAGGACAAATACAAACGAAAAGCTATACATATTCTAAATCTCACTAAAACTGCTCGTTTTTTATCAGAAGCTTGTGATTTACTTTTTGATGCAGCAAGTAAAAAAAAAAATATTTTAATAGTTGGTACTAAACAATTACCAGAAAAAGTCGCGGATTCAGTAGCGTTGGCTGCAAAAAGGGCTCGGTGTCATTATGTTAATAAAAAATGGTTTCGTGGTATGTTAACAAATTGGGTCATTACGCGAAGGAAACTTCATAAGTTAAGGGACTTAAAAGCATTAGAAAAGATGGGCAAATTAAACTCTCTTCGCAAAAGAGACGCAGCAATCTTGAAAAGAAAATTATCTACTTTGCAAAGATATCTCGGCGGAATCAAATATATGCAGAAGTTACCTGATATTGTGATCATCATTGATCAGCAAAGAGAATATATAGCTCTTCGAGAATGTATTATTTTAGGTATTCCGACAATTTGCTTAATCGATACAGATTGTGATCCAGATCTGGTAGATATTCCAATTCCAGCCAATGATAATGATACAGTTTCAATTCGATGGATTCTTAACAAATTAGTGTCCGCAATTTGCGAGGGTCATTCTAGCTATATAAAGAATCATATGAAGAACTAATAATTATATATGAAGAACTATATTATATATAACCACTTTAATAAAGAATTCTAAAATTTCTGAATTGTTACTATTCTTAGTTATTAAAAATATTTTTTTTAATAATTTTCTTATTAGCCAACATAAGCATAATATAGATCTAATTCTTTTTTCTCACTGTTATGAAAAAGAGTGAAATGAATCCCCTTAATAAAGGGGATTTTTCTAAAAATAACTGGTATAATTCTAAACACGGGATCATATCCCCCCATGATGTTATAAAATTCTTAAATTAGATAGAGCAAATTATGAACTTACGAGAACGCATCAACCAAATAGAAATTGACTCACGTGAAGTCAAAAAGCATATAAGGCTGGGAATCGAGAACTTTATAAGCCTTATTACTTTTAATATTAATTCAAAAAATGCTCTTTTTCAAAGAATGCAAAAAGATTCTACAACGGTACCTTTTCGATTGGTAGTTATATTTCTGACAGGAATAAGAGACCTTTGTAATATTGAAACTCTTGATTCTCAGGATAAAATGCTTTTAGAATTCGAAGAAAGTGATGGAGCTTTTAAAACAATTACTCCAAACCTAACATATATATTATATGTAAAAAATAAAATAGAGGATTTCCTTTTGAAATTACAAAAAGACAGACTTATTTTTATAATGTAGGAAGAACCAAATATCCAAACTCCGTTTTTTCTTGATTTTCTGGAAAAGATTCTTTTGGATGATGAGACTTAAAAGTCATTTCTTTTCCAGATTCTTTTAGATCATAATACTTTAATTTTTATTTATAATTTGTTAATAAAAATCGTCTTTTTTGTCTATTAGAATTAGAGAAACTCTATTCTATTAGAAAAAAAAGATGATTATCCAGTGTAAAAAGATTTTTCTAAAAGCTAAAAAGAAGAGTGATAGAAAGAAAGAACAAGATAAGTTAAAATACAAAAAAGACATTTCAAATTCTCTTTTCTATCTTTGATTCTAATAAAATAAATAATGGGATATCTTTTGATTTTATACTTGATTCTTTTTTAAGTACAAAGAAAAATACTATGTTCTATGAAAGTAGATTTATATGAAGTATTTTCTGATAGCTTCAAATATATACTAAACAAGTTCAATCCTGCTTCAAAAATATTGATAAATTACATCATAGCTAACATTATACTAACATTATACTAAGAAGGTATTTTCTTTTTCCAATATCTAAAAAAAAAAGTCCATTGGGCACCTAATGCTTATGTCATAATAGATTCGAACACTTGCCTCGAATTGACTCAATATCATAATTGCTCTAGTAAATAACTAACTAGTTTAGTGAATAACTTAAAAAAAAAGATAGATGATAGATAGAAAATAATTAATCATATAATAAGGAAACAATCCATCTTTTATAAGTTTACTAAAAACTTGACTCTTGGCAGGTCTCTTTGTATGTGTTGTCCGGAAAGAGGAGGACTTAATGATTATTCGTTCGCCGGAACCAGAAGTGAAAATTCTTGTGGATAGAGATCCTATAAAAACATCTTTTGAGCTATGGGCCAAACCTGGCCATTTTTCAAGAACAATAGCTAAGGGTCCTGATACTACCACTTGGATCTGGAATTTACATGCTGATGCTCACGATTTCGATAGTCATACCAGCGATTTAGAGGAGATCTCCCGAAAAGTTTTTAGTGCTCATTTCGGTCAACTCTCCATTATTTTTCTTTGGTTGAGTGGTATGTACTTCCATGGTGCCCGTTTTTCCAATTATGAAGCATGGCTAGGAGATCCCACTCATATTAGACCTAGTGCCCAGGTAGTCTGGCCCATAGTAGGTCAAGAAATTTTGAATGGTGATGTTGGAGGGGGTTTTCGAGGAATACAAATAACCTCTGGCTTTTTTCAACTTTGGCGAGCATCTGGAATAATTAGTGAATTAGAACTCTATTGTACCGCAATTGGTGCATTGATTTTTGCTGCAATAATGCTTTTTGCCGGTTGGTTCCATTATCATAAAGCTGCCCCAAAATTGGCTTGGTTCCAAGATGTAGAATCTATGTTGAATCATCACTTAGCAGGATTACTAGGACTTGGGTCTCTTTCTTGGGCGGGACACCAAATTCATGTATCTTTACCGATTAACAAATTTCTCGATGCTGGGGTTGATGCTAAAGAGATACCACTTCCTCATGAATTTCTCTTGAATCGAGATCTTTTGGCTCAACTGTATCCAAGTTTTAACGAGGGAGCAACTCCCTTTTTCACCTTGAATTGGTCAAAATATGCGGACTTTCTTACCTTTCGTGGGGGGTTAGATCCAATAACAGGGGGTCTATGGTTGAGCGATACTGCACACCATCATTTGGCTATTGCCATCCTTTTTCTGATTGCTGGTCATATGTA